AGAATAATTTAACTATTTCTATTGCTATGTCGCGCCGAGGTACTACAGAGAAACAAATCGAAAAACCTGATCCAATTTATCGTAACTGATTAGTTAACTTGTTGGTTAATCGTATCTTGAGGAATGGAAAAAAATCATTGGCTTATCGAATTCTTTATGGAGCCATGAGAAATATTAGACGAGCAACGAAGAAAAATCCATTATCCGTATTACGTTAAGCAGTACGTAGAGTAACTTTTAATGTTACGGTAAAAGCACGACGTGTAGGTGGTTCGACCTATTAAGTCCTCATTGAAATAGAATCTTCATAAGGAAAAGCGCTTGCTATTCGTTGGTTATTAGTGGCATTTAAAAAACGTCCAGGTTGAAATATGGCTTTTAAATTGAGTTACGAATCAATAGATGTTGCTAGGGATAATGGAAATGCTGTGCGTAAAAGAGAGGAAACTCATAGAATGGCAGAGGCTAATAGAGCTTTCGCTCATTTTCGCTAAAGAAGAAGAGGTATGATTTTTTGTAATAAAATTGAATTTATAATATATTCATAGAGTCTTCGATTCTTCGTAAAACAGAAAGATAAAACATGATGCAAGATGTAAGTCCCTCTTTTTTTTCTTTTTATTCTCTTCCTCCTACGAGGAGACTTGCATCACAAGTAATAGTAATGGTAGTAGTAACAATAGTAATATTAAATTGAAAGAAATATCAATATTGAAGGAGTAGTGTAAAAAAATAATATACAAATCTAGAGAGATTTATAGATGGACAATGAAAAAAATAGAATCATTTTTTTTTGTGATTCTTCTCTGATTAAGTAAGTTGAAGTTTCTTCAAAAATCATCCAAATATTCATTATTTGTCTCTCCTATTCCTATTCAGCATTATATAAAACTGATACTTAATTATTAATTATACCTTAAGAAATTATGAAATTAGATTTTGGTTCATTTTTCTCAGATGGAAGTAGTATTTTACCAGAATGTATTTTAATTTCTAGTTTAATTATCATTCTATTGATAGATCTAACCTTTGAAAAAAAGACATATTGGTTATATTTCATTTCATTAACAAGTTTGATCATAAGTATAACTGTCCTGTTATTTCAATTAAAGGAAGAACCTATTTTTAGTTTCTCAGGCAGTTTTCAAACAGACGGTTTTAATGGAATATTCCGAATCTCTATTGCATTTCCGTCACTTCTATGTATTCCCTTATCTATGGAATATATGAAATGTACAAAAATGGCGATTACTGAATCTTTAATTTTTTTGTTAACAGCTACTACAGGAGGAATGTTTTTATGCGGTGCTAATGATTTAATAATAATATTCATTACTTTAGAATGTTTAAGTTTATCCTTCTATTTATTATCCGGATATACTAAGAAAGATGTATGATTCAATGAAGTTGCTATGAAGTATTTACCTATGGGTGGAGCAAGTTCTCCCATTCTGGCTTACGGTTCTTCATGGTTATACGGTTTATCTGGGGGGAAAATCCAACTTCAAGAGATTCTTAATGGTCTTATAAACACACAAATGTATAACTCTACAAGTATTTCGATCGTGCTTATATTTATTATTGCAGGAATCGCATTCAAACTTTCTTTAGTACCTTTTCATCAATGGACTCCTGATGTATATGAAGGAGTGCGATTCATTGTATAACTTTTCGTAGAGAAAGGAAGAGTTATCAAAAAAAGAATTATAGACATCCAGAATGGAAAAACCTGGCATCCTCACTCGGATTAAAACATAACTTTTACCCAAAATTCCTATAGAACCCCTGTTTGAGTGACAGTAGGGTGAAGCAAAGTTAGAAGCAATTCACATAAAAGAGGAATATATTGCGAGTAATTTATTAAGGGTAGTTGCGCAAAGGAAGAGAGAATTGACGCATAAAAAACATATATTTCATATATGCTATTGATTAGTCTTTATCCTTCAAGGACTATGAGTATGACGAAGGAGCATTCGTCAACAGAAAGGAGTATCACCCTAAAATAACTTTTATGTCTATTAAAAATGAATAAAATCAGAAGATTTTCCTGCTCAAATTCAGTTTATTCGGAAAAGAATAATTCGAATGAGTTAGTGCTTCATCAGAAGAATTGCTGATTAGGGATTCCCCGAAAAAGAGAGATTGATTGAATAGAAGAATTTAATACATACATTGGATCATATACGCGAGGAAGGTAATGAAATAGAAATAGTAAAATAATTTTTTTATTACTTAGGAGCCGTGTGAAATAAAAGTTTCACGCACGGTTTTGAATGAGAGAAAAAGTGAGTAATTTTGTTTTTTCGACTTTAACGCCCCTACCTCAGTCATTGCTTTCTTTTCTGTTACTTCAAAAATAGCCGGTTTAGCTTTAGCTACTAGAATCTTCAACACAGTTTTTTTTTCATCACTGAACGAGTGGCATCTAATTCTAGAAATAATAGCTATTCTAAGTATGATCTTAGGTAATTCTATTGCTATAACGCAAACAAGTATGAAATGTATGCTTGCATATTCTTTGATAAGTCAAATTGGATATTTTATGATTGGAGTAATTGCGGGAGACTCTAATGGGTATGCAAGCATGATAACTCACATGCTATTCTACATTCTTATGAATCTAGGAACTTTTGCTTGTATTACATTATTCGGTTTACGCACTGGAACGGACAACATTCGGGATTATGCAGGGTCATATAAAAAAGATCTTCTATTGGCATCTTTTCCTGCTTTATCTTTATTATCCTTAGGAGGTATTCCCCCCTTAGCTGGGTTTTTCGGAAAACCTTACCTCTCTTGGTGTGGGTGGAAAGCGGGTCTATACTTATCAGTCTCCGTAGGACTTTTCACAAGTGTAATCTCTATATATTACTATTTACGAATAGTCAAATTGATTGTGACTAAGGAAAACGAAGAAACAACTTCTTATATTCGGAAGTATAAAACTTCGAATTATTTAGTATCAAAAAGTCCTATTGAATTTAGTATCATTATATGTGTAATAGGATCAACCTCTTCGGGAATAGTGATTAACCCCGTCATTGCTATTGTTGAAAAAACAATATCTCTAAGTAGTTTTATTAATAACTAAAAAATTTATCGATATTAATAAATTTTTCGAATAAATAATAAATAAAAGTTCATTTTTTATTTCCTGTTCCATGAAAAAAAAATTGACGAAAATTGATTTTA